GAATAGAATAATTCTTTCTAATTAGAATAAAAAAATGAAGAACAGATAAACTAAGGGCTTGTATTGGATTGGCACTAATATCCACATAAATACAAACAAAACCACTGTAGGTAAAAGGATAAATAAAATGAAATAAGAACTTTCAAAAATAAGATAGATATAAATAGAACATAAGATAGATATAAATAGAACAAGAGTGAAGGAAGGGATAGTATAGAAAAGTTTATACAAAGCTAAGCTATATATATATACAAACTACCCACACCCCCCCCTTTTTTTGTATTTCATTAAATTCAGTGTCTTTAATTAAGACAAAGATCCGTAAAAACCCCTGCCTTCTTTAATTTAAAATATCATGAACAGTTCCTGTCGTTTGAGTGCCTTTTCAAATTAAAGGAAATATCGAATCGGAGGAACGTTTAAATAAGTTTTCTTTTTTAGTGGATCATAAAAACCCACTTTCCGAACAGCTCTTCCTTCTCTTCGTACTCAAACATCACTTGTAACGATTCGATAAAGGATTCGTTGGTATATATATAAGTGGATAAAAATTGCATTCAAAATGTGTATCATTGTAAGGTATGAGACGTAAAACTTTTTTCTCAGTAACTAACGTAAATAGGAAGAGATAAGGGGAATAAAATAAGAATGTGATCAAAAAACCGTTCCACTTTTTTTGTTTTGAATTTGAATTTTGATATCTGTTTCCCCCGTCCCTGAAAAAAAAAAGATAGATTCAATTCCATTTCCATATTATTTGAGCACAATCCATTTTTTGAAAAAGAAATTAGTTCAAGAAAAGTTATTAAAAATATGAAACGAAAGAAGAATTGCATTTATTATTCTCTTAATAATAAAAAGGTTGCCAAAGCCGGTAATTTTTTTTTATGTATAGAATAGGTATACGCTGGGACGGAAGGATTCGAACCTCCGAATAGCGGGACCAAAACCCGTTGCCTTACCACTTGGCCACGCCCCATTTCTATTCAACTCAACACTAATAAAAACTAATATAGGTATTAGTTCTTCGTCAATTCCCGTTCCAATAAATATCTTATGAAATAGATTAGTTTATTGCTCAGATTTTAATATATGTAGATATAGAATTAAACTCAATTTATTGATCATAATATATAATTCAATTAAGATATTGTATGAAAATAGGATTCCTTCTATTCTTTTTTGATTTGAGAATTGAAGGATTTTTGATTGAGTGAGGTTCATCAATAAGGGTTTTTGTCTATCTTACTTTATTTTTATTTTATATAAATAAATTTGGATATCATCATTAATAATATTTTAATAACTCAATCAAAATAGAATTATCTTCAAGAATAAATATCTTCAAGAATAAAATTTGATTATGCTTAATATTTTTAGTTTGTTTTGTATCTGTTTTGATTCGGCTATTTATTCAAGCAGTTTTTTCTTCACAAAATTGCCCGAAGCCTACGCTTTTTTGAATCCAATTGTAGATGTAATGCCAGTCATCCCTGTGCTCTTTTTTCTATTAGCCTTTGTTTGGCAAGCTGCTGTAAGTTTTCGATGAGGTTTTTAATACTGTCCTAAAATAATTTATTCAAGAAAAAAAATTCTAACAATTTATAAGATCAGATAAGTCTTATAGTATAAGCCCTCCCCCAATTCAAGCATTCAAGTTATTATATAGACGCGAAAAATCAAATAGGGCTTACCCTATTCGATATTACTCATTCTAAACATTTTTCTTTTCCATTCCCTTGAACTTGAAAGGGAGCCCTATATTATAAATTATAAGAGTCCTCCACAATATCTACACAATATCTAATTGTAGGTGTGAAGGCAAATTCTTGGCAATGAAAGACTCAACTCTTATTACAAATGAATTTATAAAAAATCTTTTCTATTTCTAAAAACTACTTCATTTCTTGATATCAAAATTATTGTGATCAAAATTATTGTGATCAAAATTATTGTGATATAGGGTATAAAAATAGAGAATCTATTTTCTTTTTTTCCAAACCAAAATTGGAGATTGTGTAATGCTTACTCTCAAACTCTTTGTTTACACAGTAGTGATATTCTTTGTCTCTCTCTTCATCTTTGGATTTTTATCTAATGACCCGGGGCGTAATCCTGGCCGCGAAGAATAAAAAATAAGAGTTTTGACTTGCTTTTAAATATTTTTAGCATTTTTATCTATTCTACATCTTTAACTATTAAATTCAAAAATGGGAAAGGTAAAAAAATACCAAATAATCAACGGAACCGGAAAGAGAGGGATTCGAACCCTCGGTACGAATAATTCGTACAACGGATTAGCAATCCGACGCTTTAGTCCACTCAGCCATCTCTCCCAATGGAAAAACAATAATTACTATGTTATATTACACAAGAGGTAATACTTAAAAAACCTTTTTCTATTTCTCTTTTTTTTTCATCGCTCTTTAACTTTCATTACTCTGTTAAATTTTTTTATTCTATTTTCTTTTTATTCTTATATTATATTACTTTCATTTTT